GAATCAAACCCGTATTTTGCTTACTTAACCTTAGGTTAATTTTATTTGATAAAAGGAAATAAAATTGCCCGAACCTCTCCTATTTTATTTGAGTTTAGGTTTAATTAAGTTTGACGAGAATAATACTCTACGACTAGCAATTCATTTATTTTTAAACCGACCCATTTACTATCTATTATTTGATTGACCAGTCCTTTATATTGGACTGGGTGAAGAGTCAAATGGTTTGGCACTTCCGCCTGAGGGGAAGAGTTGAGAGAATTTTGAACCAGAGTTCTGGATTTTTGTTCATCCTTCGTCATAATAATATCTCGAGGTTTGCAGCGATAACTTGGTATATCTACTATACGCCCATTCACTAAAATATGTCTATGGTTAACTAATTGGCGGGCTGCGGGAATAGTCGAAGCCATACCCAATCGAAAAAGGATGTTATCCAAACGCATTTCAAGTAATTGTAGTAAAACTTGACCTGTTGACCCCTTGGCTTTTCCGGCGATATGAACGTATTTAAGTAATTGTCGTTCTGTAAGACCATAATGAAAACGCAATTTTTGTTTTTCTTCTAGGCGAATACGATATTGAGATTTTTTCCCGGAACGTGGTTGGTTTCTAAGATCACTCCCGGCTTTAGGCCTTTTATTAGTTAGTCCTGGTAAAGCCCCCAGGCGACGTATTTTTTTGAAACGAGGTCCTCGGTAACGCGACATAAAATAAAGACTCCTTAATTCTTATTTAGAATTCATTTCATTCTTTTTTTTTTATTTGATTTTACAGAATAAATCTAAACTCAAACTGAACTAAATGAAGCGAAGTTTGCTGAAGTAGTGTACTTCTACTATTACTATACAGAAGAATGAGATAAATTGGATAAATAGTCAAACTTTCTATTATTATCTATTATTATATATATAAGAATAGATAAGATCCTTTTCCTGGCATAGTCATGAGTTCCCCCTAGAACTTCCAAAATTCATGGATTTTGGAAAGGGGGGAAGACACTTTTCAATATTCTTTGATTTCAAAGGACGATTCTCCGTTTTTGAAAAATGGAATAAAAAAATGAAAAATATAAAAAAGCCGGCTATCGGAATCGAACCGATGACCATCGCATTACAAATGCGATGCTCTAACCTCTGAGCTAAGCAGGCCCATATTATAGTAATAGAAATTTTCTATACATAGGAATTCAAGACACTATTACTCTAAGTATAGTGTCTCTAGAAATCTAGAAAAGAATAGAATCCATAATTACCAATAAATATTGGATATTATAGAACATAACGATTTCTATAGCGATATAAAATTTTTGATTTCTTTATCACAATTCTAAATTCGAATAGAATAATATTGGATAGTCAAACTTTTTTATTTTGAATTCACATGATATTTGAAATTCTTTTTGTTACACTTCTCCATTTTCTATCCTACAATATTTCTCTATATTTCTTCCTAATTTGGTTGATTAATTATAACTAATCAAACATTCCTCGGCTTTCATTCGTAAAAGGGGAAGTTAAGAAGAAAAAAAGAATCGACCCTTTAAGTATCCCAATTGCATGGGAAAAATGGCATGAAGAGAAAGATATATAAAGGATATATATCAATCTATATTGAATTGCCGATACAGAAATGATAAAATTCAATTTGATTCAATCAAATACGGGTTTCCTATAGGTAAGCAAAAAAGACTTTTTCGAGATAGTAATCGCTATCTAATAAATTCAAAGGTTCTAGTATAAATGAAAGAAAAAAGGAATAGTATTCTAATAAAATCTTAATCTCAAAACAAAAGACAAAAAGAAGGGGGATATGGCGAAATCGGTAGACGCTACGGACTTAATTAGATTGAGCCTTGGTATGGAAACTTACTAAGTGATAACTTTCAAATTCAGAGAAACCCCGGAATTAATAAAAATGGGCAATCCTGAGCCAAATCCTGTTTTCTCAAAAAAAAGGATAGGTGCAGAGACTCAATGGAAGTTGTTCTAACAAATGGAGTTGACTGCGCCGGTAGAGGAATCTTTCCACGGAAACTTTAGAAAGGATGAAGGATAAACCCATCTATTGAATACTATATCAAATGATTAATGTTGGCCCGAATCTGTTTTTTTAATATGAAAATGGAAAAATCGATGTGAATTTATTTCACGTTGAAGAATAAATCAAATATTCATCAACTCATTCACTCCATAGTTCGATAGATCTTTTAAAGAACTTATTAATCGGACGAGAATAAAGATAGAGTCCCATTCTACATGTCAATACCGGCAACAATGAAATTTATAGTAAGAGGAAAATCCGTCGACTTTAAAAATCGTGAGGGTTCAAGTCCCTCTATCCCCAAAAAGCCTATTTGACCCCTAAAATATTTACCCTATCCCCCCTTTTCGTTAGCGGTTCCAAATTCCCTTATCTTTCTGATTCTTTGACAAACGTATTTGGGTGTAAATGACTTTCTCTTATCTTATCACATGTGATATAGAATACACATTGCAAA